GGCTCAAAGCGCCTTAGGCTAGCAAGGGAAATGGATTTAGGAAAGAAGGATCCCACGTCCCATACGAAAGAAATGCCATCCGATTCTCAAGAAATAGGTGCTGGAGTAGCTACAACAGCTTTAGCAGGATATGCGGCATTATCCTCCAGGCTTTGACCGGCTTAGCTCCGCAGATGTTGAAGGATGCCATTGAATCCGGGAGCTGCAGTTGTTCACGAATCCGTCTCATGGTTCTTTGCCTTCCCCTGCTTTCAGGAAAGATCCGACGAAGCTTCTTTGTCATTGTTGAACCCAACCCTTCTACTACGCAGCAACAACCGCACCATCAAACACGCAGTTGAATAGAAGCTGGGGACATTAACAAGAGACTTGAAACAGGGTTTCAGCACCGGATTGGCAATGAGAAGGAATTCGCTCTAGCTCGAATGAGTGGTTCGCCTTACTTGCTTGACAGGCTCGGGTCTCCTAACAATGGAACAAATGAGTTCCTTCTCTTAGTCTCTTAGTGAAGGGAAACAGCACTTAAGGCTGTAATGAGTTGGTGTCCCTACCTCACCCTATATAAGAGCATCTCCGAGCATCTGGGAACATTCCCCTCTCTTGCTTCCTCCAGTCCATCCTCCGCATTTCACCCTCCCCTGGCTTAAACAAGCTAGTAGCTAAACCCCTGACCTATCGGTCAGCAGGTGAACCCCACTCTTTCTTCAATCGTTCATTCGGAGCCAAGCTAACGCTTTTGTGCTAACGCTTGTCTCCCACATTCACTAGTCATCTATCGTTCGTAGAGCATTTCTTACGTAAACTAGAAATGTATACTCACTTGCTAGCACATCTTTTGCACCTACTTGGAATAGAATACCCATCTTTCTTTCCGTGCTTCCTGCGCTTGCCTAAGGGACAGAGACCGCTGGACTGGGATTAGGATAGATTTACACAAGGCCTGACCTTAGCATTCCAATTAGATACTCTGCTACATCAACAAGATAAAAAATGATGTCTATCAGTTAGACCAGACATTGAGGAAAGCACAATGACTCCTAGACATTCAGATTAAGATAAGCGATAGACAGAGAAGTCTAGAATGCTATTGTTTCAGAAGGACGGGCGTACCTTAGATTAGAAGCCGGAAGCTTAGGACTGCAGGAAAGAGGGGCCTAGAGACACACGGGGAAAGCATATTCTCTAGGAGATTGGCTGACCCTGACTCTGATGCTTGACTAGAAATTCTATGAACTTCAAGGCTTTAGAGCTTCTCATTTTCCATTACTTGTATTGGAAATCTGAAATCAGATGTGCAAACCGGGCCTATGCTATCTTCAAGACCCAGAAGGACATCAGGGAAGGTAAGACAAGAGTAGAAGATATTACACTATCCAACTGGTATGCTGGGGATTCTTCTGCTGATATTACACTATCCAACTGGTATGCTGGGGATTATTCTGCTGATATTCCTTATCCCTATGATCCAGACGTTAAGATACTTCTTGACAAATTCAAGGATAAAGAAAAAGCACAACACGTATGGGTATGGAAAGAGAGAACCCATATGGAGCTAAAAAGAGAAGCTGAGAAGGGAGATAATGCTGACCAACGACTTTTGATGGTGTACAAATATCGTATAGCATGTGTCAAGGTCGCTTACTCTAAATACATGGATAGTCAACAAAACGAAAGAAAAGAATCTTTAGCTGACTTCCTACTTTCTTATGATAGCTATGATGTAGAGAGCAATGGCAGCTACTATGATAGCTATGATTATGAGAGCAATGGCAAGAATGATGATTCTAGCTCAACTACAAGAACCAACGATTACACTACAAGCTCGAGCAATGGCAGCTACTATGATTGCACTGATGAGAGCAATGACAGCGACTACGATAGCAGCAATGACAGCTACTACGATAGCACTGATAGAAGTGCCCTAGTTGATGTTGATAGAAAGACTGATCATACGCAAGAACAAAGAGATAATGCCCATCTTTCAGAACCCTTTAAGCGCAATAAAGACCTAGATGATCCGTAGACACTATAAAAATATTATACCGATCTTGCTATAGAATAGCTATTCCCCTGTCATGAATGCCCCTGCCGTTGGGGCCGATGTGAAAGATAAGGTTTGATGACAAGAGCGATCATAATAAGCAGCCGGTGGCGGAAGATTTGATTATAATATAATGGAGCTGAGGTCGCAACCATAGCTTTTAACAGTAGCAGCAATTGGATGGAAACTCATTCATTAGTATTCACTTCTTCGATGAATGTAGTAGCTATAAATTCCTCCCTATCGACCTATCGAAGAAACGGCGGTTCGGGTATGAGATCTTGGGTCTTTGCCCTACTAACAGAGAGAGGTAATAGCCCTCAAATGATGGCTTTCCCGATCCTATTTTATTAGATAAGTGAGTGTATCGGAGGTTCAAAATGCTCCACCAAAGGGTGGATATCTGGATGAATATGAAGATAATCCACTTTCCCTACATACAATATCTTCCCGAAATAGGGACAACAGAAAAGGAGAATTAAAGGGAAAAAGCCTGCCTGGAAGTTAAAGTAAAGGAACTCTTCCTGCGACTTTATCTTCATGAAGTGCAATTGCTGTTGATCGAGGAACGCGAATATGTGGTAGTTGGTAGGAAAGGGGCTGACCAAGTAAAGCCCTCTGCTTTAAAGCGAAAGGACGACCATTGGGCTAATTGCTTACTATAGACTATAGATTGGGTCGACAGTATAAGTATAAGTAGAAGAGAAGATGCCCTCGCGGCCAGGCTTTTAGTGGCCTCGCACTTCCTCCCCCTTTAAAGCTACTACAGCGCTGGGGAATGACTAGCTCTTGCTGCAAAACTACTGAAACAACCAATCTCGGCTTACTGCTTAATAAATACTACTTTCAGGCTTACTCCTACTAAATACATATATCCAAGAATAGGTATTATACCATGCAAAATCCAGGGTTTTTACTCATAATATAAAGAAATATTCCTATGACTAAGATGTTTGTACCTTCAGATACTTCATGGATCCTAAGTACACATGAGCACTTGCCTCGTATCGGAAATGATGATCGAGAGAAGGTCATCCAGCTTTGGATTTCTTTTTACGAAGATGTTCTGAATACCATGAATGAGTGTGTCCCAATGCAGCAGAATGATTTCATTTATAAACAGGTCGTTTTCAAGCGTCTGAACGAGAGTCGTGGTATGGATCTTAGCGATGGTGAATTACGAGATATACAAAAATTCATAGAGGAGTCAACTTTTGAGTTTGATGAACAGTCTATGTATAAAACAGTTCCAAACGTAATCACTGATATGATTAAGAGGGGTGAACAGTCTTCAACTCATAGTACAGCAAAGGATTTTCTTTTAAGAAGTAAAAGAATCTCTGATAAAGATAAATCATCACTTAATGTGTTTGGCACTTATACATTAGAAGTTTTAATAATACATGTGCTAAGTACTTTATTTAATGTAGTAGAATCTGATTCAGTTATTCGTCTATCGACTCTAATCGATCGTTTGGATACCTCAGTTCGTTCTCAGATCACTTTATTAATGAGGCGTAAATTGAATAGAGAATGGACTCGCGTTGTGCCTGAACAACCAAAAAAAGCTCAAGCCAGCGATAAAGCTCAAAATTGCCACAAACCTTATAGCTTCGGCGCTGAATTAGTTGAATTCATGCAAAAAAGTGATTTGATAGAAGTATCGCCTATTGGTAATATTGATGAGCCTATCCGCAAGAAAAAGGGTAAATTCTATGTTGCTGAACATCAGAACGTCCATTGTAAATTTCCCGTTTCTGAGTTGCCTATCAGGTTTAGTTTACCTATGATCTGCAAACCAGAAGATTGGAAAAGTATTCTCCCTTCTAATCAAAAGCCCAAGTATCTATCAGATCTAAGGGGTGGTTACTTAAGTAGTATAACAGCGGATATAGATGAGCGTTTCCGCCTATTAAGCTCTCATAATATAGATAATTTTTATATAGAATTAAATGAGAATTATGATAAATTATGTAATATCATGAATAAACTACAAAGTCAACCATTTAAAGTTAATAGCATTTTCTTGAAATATATTAAAGAGAATGAGTCTATATTGGTAGAGCATGGTTTACTCCTGCCTTCATTTCTATCTAAATTAAAATTCAAAGATGTCTATGAGATCTTAAAAGATAAGTATTATAAATCTAATTTCAATAAAAGGATACACCTTTCAACTTTATTTAAAGAATTGAGTCAACTCATGCAGCGTGCCTGCTATGAGCAATACATATTAAGATTAGCAATAGTCTACGAGGGCTACCATTTTTATTTGCCAGCTTTTCTGGATTTCCGAGGCCGGATCTACCGCAGTGGAATTCTTCATTTCCACGAACGTGATCTAGCCAGAAGCCTGGTCGTCTTTGCGGAAGACGCTATTGATATCGATATGACTCCCGAAAAAGAGCAAATTCTACAGACTTTTTGTCAAGCATCATCCTTCCATTACATGGGGTTTCCAAATTACTATGATAGTTTAAAATGGTTTTTAGATAATATCATATCTCTATATGATGCTAATACTTTAATTGAAGTAGCTGATGCTAATACTTTAATTGAAGTAGCTGCTGATGCTAATACTTTAATTGAAAGAGTTCGTAATGCTAAAAACCCATTACAGTTACTGTCATGTGCTGTTGTACTAAATGATTGCGATATAAAGAGTTATGCGAAGGATCCCAATTCAATGAAAGTAATCAATTGTTATCCTGTAACGCAGGATGCCTCTGCGAGTGCTTACCAGATAATGAGCTACTTTTTATTGGACGAATCGCTAGCTAAGAATACAAATATTATAGCCACTGATAATGATAATATCCAAGATTTGTATGAACACCTTCTTGAAGAAGTGAAAGTCTTCATAAATGAGAAATATAAAAATGATTCACTCCTTCTTACTGTAGGTGAAAATCTGACGCGTAAGATAGTGAAGAAAATATTCATGCCAATGATCTATGGTAAAACTATAATGAGCACTGCAGTCTATCTGCAAGAGGCTTTACCACTCGATCTGGGTAAACGCTCAAAAACAGTGGCAAAAGTTTTTTATGAATTCTTTTCTTTGAAATATGCTAGGTTGTATTGCTTGATGAATTTGATTCAAGATATTGGTTGGTTCTCGTCAAAAAGGGATCTTGCTGTTTACTATAAAGTACCATTATATACAACCATACAGGATTATCGAAAATCATCTGAGACTCATATATGGGTCCACGATAAAAAATCTACTTCGAAGAGAAAGGTCACCCTCTCAATACCTTCTGATGAACGAGATAGTAGAAAAACGATGACATCAACCTTTGTCAACTTCATTCATCAAAAGGATGCCAGTCTCGCAATGAGTGTAGTCAGCTCCTTACTCAACCTTCCTACCCCTATCTACACTGTTCACGATAACTTTATATCAACAGCACCCTGTAGCAAAAAATTACCTGATTTGTATGCTCGTGCCTATATGGAAATGGGTCCACCTCTTGTAGTGATTAACGAGTTCATCTATATGAATTTATCAACACCCGGTTACCGCAAAAAATATCCATCATTCAAAAGAGTTATACCTTCTGGTGAACTCAAATCTCTCTTAAATAATTGCATTCCAGCAGAGCAGAGAAAGAAAGATAATACTTGGACTAAGAAGCAAAAAGAAATAATTCATTCATACAATACCTATATAAATGCGGTGTGTGGTCATATCGAGCACGGCGATACAGATGATGATAGATATCATGCTCATGAAATGCAGTGGAAATCTTTCAAAAAGAAGATTGCCTCTCAATATTGTTTACATTATTAGCATGTTAGATAGAACTACACAGGGTCTGATTCTTCTGAAGAAGAGGATATGTAGGTAGTTTGGTGTTTATAGCCGAATGCGACCCTCCCTTAAGAGACCTTAAGAGACCTTAAGAGATAGGGCTTGTTGTTGGTGCACTTTGTACCTATGAGAATCAGATGGCATTTGTTAACTGCTAAGAGATTGTACCATTCTAATCTAAGAGGGCACTAGACTTCGTTCTTAAACCTACTTATTTAACCTCTATCGCACTCTCGGGACTCCACAGGTGTTATCAGCAGAATAAAGCCTTTGAAAGGGCTCTGGCTGTGTATGATAAGGACACACCTGATCGTTGGCAGAATGTCGCCAAGGCTGTTGGCGACAAGACAGCGGATGAAGTGAAGAGGCATTATGAAATCCTTGTGGAGGATGTTAAAAGAATTGAGAATGGCAAAGTGCCCTTCCCTATGTACCGAACCACTGGAGGCAGTAGCCAAGTCTCCATGCATGATAATGAGGAGAGGTATACTTTTGATCTATATTTCGTATCCTACTAACTACAGTTTTATCACATAATATAGCTAATGATCACCACGATACGTAAAGTATCATGTTAACCTTATTGTACAGGTCAAGACGAGGCCAGTTGATGGTAGATTTAGTGCATGATGCTTATGGATTTAGTTAAATGTTCATCTAACAATATAGGTAAACACCTGGCATCTAGGCAATACCTTGGACGATAAAACTTGTTATCTCACTTCCAGACAAGCTCTTGACTGACAATGAAACGACACATTGATAATTACTTGCAACCAAGCCCACAATTACCAGTCACTACTTAACAATTCACATACTAGTCAATAGGGACTCACCGTCCAACACCATAGACAAAAGAAACAATTAACATCTTTTCTATTTGCTTTATCAAATGAATTTCTGACATAGAGAAAGGTTCACTTGTCCAGAGTTCTCAAGGCAAGGTTCAACTCGATTCAAAGAAGTCTAAGCTTTTACGAGTCTTCCACTGTCCTAGGAGAGAGAACATAAGCTGTACTCCAGAACTCTTGTTTGGCTTTCCCAACAGACCATACTTTGGTTTTACGCACTCATGTTATTGATAGAACTGAAACTTATCTTGAATCACTTATCGGTATATCTTTTATAGTTTAAGTTCTTGGGGAGTAAGTTCGTATATATGCAATAACTTAATTATCAGACCCTAGTTACATAACACGGGCTACTAAATTAACACATACAGACAGACGCACATTGTTGTCGTCTATTGATACATTTGTTCATGCAGGATGAAAAATCTGAAGCTCTGGTGATTAAAGTCAGATAATGCAGTCAGCCGCTTCCCCTGTAGTCGTCAGCTCGGTCCAATACTTGTTCTTCGAAGGCCCAATTTCAAAAGACGCTGTTTTCCCACTAACTAATTACGACCACTGAACAAACTTGGTTGACGAACATGGTTTATGCGCCGCTAATGTAGCGGCTTGTCGAGCATTTGACAAACTCACACCATCCATTTCAAATAGGATTTGTCCCGTGGACACACGAGCAATCCAACCCGTAGGATTTCCTTTTCTTCTTCCCATTCTGACTTCTGTAGGTTTCCCGGTAATAGGGAGATCTGCGAGAACTCTTACCCATATCTTACCATTTTTTTGGAATTGTCCGCTCATAGCACGATGGAATTGTCCGATTATAGCCCGACGCGCTGCTTCAATGGCTCGATATGAAAGACGACCAGCTCTACAACTTTTAGTGCCATATCTTCCAAAACCAAGTTGTGTACCGTCCGGTTTGCAACCCTTACTACATCTGCCTTTACGATATTTACTATATTTTGTACGTTTCGGATATAGCACGTCCTTTTTTTTTTTAACTATATGAAATCCACACTTTGACACCTGAGATTCCGTAACGAGTAGATACTTCCGCAGGAGCATAATCTATTTTCTGGTTAAATACATTACGAGATGTTTTTCCATACTTTTCGCATTCAGTTCTAGCTATTTCTGCACCCTTTAATCGACCTGAACAACATATACGGATCCCCTCCACCCCCTTTTTCATTACTAATGGAATATCCTTCACTATTTTACTAAAAATGGAACGAAATGATCTTGTTTTGTTTCTCGGTTGAAAAGAGATGTCTTGAGCAATCGGAGAAGCACTTTGATAAACAGATTTTATCTTGACTGACTCAATTAAGGTATTAGTATTTGTTCTATTAAACAACAAAGATCGCATTTTTTTAACTTCGTTCAAATAAGAGTTGTACCCGTATGGAATTATTCTGTTTCTCAGTATGATCTCTAGCATCATCTCTATTCCCTTTATCAATTCTCCTATCCCGCCTAGGTCTATGAATTTCTCTATCAATTCCATTACCTTATCCTTACCCATGAGGTTCCAACATTTTTTTCTTAATTTACCTAGGAGCGGTTCCCGGGCATCCTCAAAAAAAAGGTTCTTATACACTCCAACCCCATCCCTTGGAAAGAAAAAGGTAGCACCAAAGAAAGGAAAGAGCGAGATGGTGGTTTTTGTTGTTCCCGCGAAGCGAAGATCATTCGCCAAGCGAATTAAGCGGGTCAACCTCTTTTTGGCTTCGGCCAAAGACTTTTTCTCACCGGTCGAGCTTTCTACAAAAAAAGCGATGCGAGAACGTATTCTCTTATCTAAGCTTCTTCCCTGTGCATTAGCTCCCCCCATCGTAGAGGGTTCAGCCACACCCGATGCCAAAAAATGATTGAGAACTACGACGGGGTCGAAATGCATTTTGTTCTTTGTATTCAATAAGTAGTATTGCATGACCGACAAATTCAAGGAAGGGCGCACTGCGGAGAGGGTCCTTTTAAGTAGATGACTCGTCGGGCTGTCGGAGCGGAACTTCTTTTGGAAAAATAACTTTAAGAACTTCGTTTTTCTGAAAGAGTCGTCATTTTTGATCAGGAACGCTATGTCATTTACAACCCCAGCGTATTTCGGATGCTTGAAGGCCCCGCTGTTCCGAAGTGATTTAGAAAGAAGAATCTTTATCGATGGTAATCGGTCATGGTATCCATAGCGTTGCTTCTTTTTCGGCCAAATCCGGATTTCATTTTGCTTCTCCCGGTCGTCGAGCCCGATCGACTCGACTCTTTTCCCTGTCTCCCGGCCTCTCACTTCGTTTCGTTCTTTTTCTGTATCGTCGCTTGAATGAAGACACCCGACCGGCCCGACTTTCCCAAATGCCCACCACCGGCCCTTCTTCTTTTTCTTTCCGGGTCTGGATTTTTCGCGTCGTTTCAGTCGTCGTGGTCGACGGGGAAGAAATAAATGAATGAATGTTCTTTTGGGAAAATGTAGAATAAGACACCTACCGAGACGAAAGCCAAAGGTGAGTCTCGTAGGTGGACGTATCGAACCGAAATAAGACCTCATATTAACATCTTGATACACTGATTTACCATAATAATAAATAGAGTCAATGCTGACTCCGCCGTGGGAAGGGCCGCTTCTTTCTTGCTTGATAGGGGGGCTTCCATTCACCAACGCAGACTAAAAGTGCTCTCCGAACCGTGCTGGATAGTCACCCATCACGCGGCTCTCAAACCCAACCTGTGGTGTATCCCGGGAGACAAAGTAAAAGCGTTTGATCCTTTGCCCCATACTTTGATGAGATACTCCTCCCCGCTGATCAAGCAGCGACGCTACTCGTGGATAAGCCTAGCTTTAAGCTGCTATCGTTTGGTTCGGATAAGTCAAGTCCCTTCGGTCGATTCGCTCAGGTGGTCTTTCCTTATCTTCCCTAACGTTCAGATTCTGGTTTGAGAAAGGAGCACCGGCCGAGCGCCCTGAATGAATAAAAAATTGACAGCAGAGGGAATCAATGATTCTTATTCGACTGAGTTGAAGCTAGCAAGATGTCGATTACACACACACCGGGGGGGTTGGTAAGAACTGAGGGACAATGCCCCCCTAACCTAAGCGGGCCTACCGACGAAGCAACTGGTACTTGATCGGGCGGGGGCGGTTTGGTTTCGTGCAACGCCCTCGCAGCAAGAAGAGGAAGTTTTTGAAAGGAAACGCCCTTTGTATAGGGTTCCAAACCTGCCTGATGAAAAAGCCCTTTCTATCTTATTAGTTAAGCCTAAACGTCCTTGTTGAAAACGGCCTAGCTAACGAGCAAT